ATTCTTAGTCTCAATCTTAGTATTTGTATTATGGTTAGGGTCGCTCTTTTTCCCGGCCTCCAAATTGACTAGATATTTTTCGAAAAACTTCCAATCAAAGTCCATATATTTTCTTTCAGGTTTTTTCTTGTGCATTTTTTTCAGAGACATATAAACCTTGTCTAGATAATTGTCTAGAGAATTCTTGTCTAGAAACTTCTTGTCTAGATAATCCTTGTAATAATCCGTTTCTAGATAAAGCGGGTCTAGAGAATCCTTGAAATAAACCTTGTCTAGAAAACTCTTGTCTAGATAATCCTTGTCATAATCCTTGTCTACATAAGTATTGTCTAGATAATTGTGTAGATAAGTATTGTCTCGATAAAGCTTGTCTAGAAACTTCTTGTCTAGTATACAATCCTTGAAATAAGTCTTAAAAACAATCTCCTCTGGTATATCAAATAAGTCGATCTCTTGGCTCTTATTTACTTGTAATGGCAATTTAGAAATAGAGGAGTCCTTCTTAGTTTCAGAAGAAATGTATTTATATGCTAAAAGATCATATTTATAGTTTTTCTTAAACTTAGTTTTTTGATTTCTTACTAATGAATATACTTCAGAATCATCTTGTTTTTTGGAATGAAGTAATGGGTCTTTTTCATATGAATCTCCTTTATTTAAATCGTTATTTTGAGGCGTATGGCGTCGGTTGACTTTATTTCGCCAGGTTTGTGCGCCTACTCGCTCCCAATGAACCTTAGATAAATTGTATTGAGACTGACCTCTTAACCAGTTTTTCCATGGATTCGTTCCAAAATTTCGAAGTTTCTTATGCTTTAATTCGGAATGAACTATTCCCTGTCTTTCAAAAGAATCCTTTATTGCAGTCTTAAGAAAAAAAGACGTTCCGCGATATTGAAGAACAGATCTTAACTTATTACTAACTAGGGTTTGTGCTAATTTGTAAAATACATATGCTTGGGACAGGGAAGATAAATTTGGCAAGGAAGCAAATTTCGGAACAATCTGTGACTTCCGCTTATTTATATTTTTTATAGTCGAACTAAAGGTAATTCTTTTTTGATTTGTTTCAGTATTGGAAATGTCTTTCTCAAAAAATTTTTTTGTTAAATTGATTCTAGGAATCTTAATGATACATAGAAAGATATCTATGTATATTTTGTATATTTTTTCAATGAAAATTTTTTGAAAATAATTCCATTTACTTATTAATCGAACATTTCTTCTTTTTACAATTTTCCAAATATTTTTTGCTGATTCTACATTATTATTTTGCTTTTTGTTGTTAGGACTATTATTTAGTCCTGTAGTTAGTTTTTTTTTTTCTTTTGTAATTCTTTCTATTTTATTTTTGATTGTGCTTGTTCTATTAATCAGATTTTGTATTTTTTCTTCTGAATTTGTAGAAGCTGTAGATCGAATTTGACTAACGGATTCATTAATTATCTCATTGCTGATTATAGAATCTTTTTCTTTTTGAGTTTCACTCGATTCATCTACTCCTATCCCTTTCAATCTTGTATTTTTTTTGATTATTTGCAAAATTGTGCTTTTTAGAACTAGAACCCTTTCTTTAAGCCGTTTTATGCTTTCTTTAAGCCATTTTCTGCTTTCTTTTGAGTTTCCTAGAACTCTAACAAAATTTTGCTTTATTTTTTGGTTGAAAACGCTTCTTATAAGTTGAAAGGCGCTCCCTTCGAATTTTCCTGCTGCTAATCTTTGACTTTTTTTGCCTAGTTCTTTAAAAATGGGCCCCCAAAAAATGGAAAAGGAACGGTTGGGTCGGGCACCACCCCAAGGATAGTCAGATAGTCCCCAGATAGACCTTATAAAAGCATAATCCTTGGTTACCCTTTGTCTATCATCCGCTGTGTGCCAAGGTTTCAACTCGAAAGGCCATAAAACTTTGACCTGAAGACCGTATTCCCACCACTCCTCCGGCAAGTTCTTGGTGGATATGACGCCTAGAGGCAAACCGTCATCGTTGCATAAAAGATGAATCTCGTTTTCCCAGTCCTTTCTATCCTCAGCCCACTCGGGCTGCTGCAAAAATAAGATACGACCAATATTTTTAGCTAGTATCGCTAAAGGCAATGCAATATATCTTCTAAAATAGGAGTTACAAATTAATATGATACCTCGTACTCCTAGCCCAAAATAAAGCTCATTCCATGAATCTATTCCATCCATCCGGTACAGCTCTTCGTCGGGGTCTAGGTCGATTTTCTCTTTTTTGATTCTTTTCGATTTTTTCCGTTCTTTCAATGCTTTGCTTTTTTTTTCGTCTATCTTCCTTTTTGTCTTCCTTTTTGTTTTTGTCTGTTCTTTCTTAGGTCCCTTAAGAGTGAAAAGGTCCCCTTTTTTGATTACAAACCTATGCATCAAATTTTTCATTTTCAAAACAAGGGGTCTCAATACCCTAAAAGAACTAGCCAGTCTACTTTTTAAGAAGCCCCAAAAAAGAGGGGAATGCGGAAACAGTTCAATCTTTCTTACAATAACTCCGTTTTTACGCCTTAGGGGGCTCGCAATACCTTTGATGTCATCCTGCTGCCAAAATTGCCTGCGCACCGCTTTCAAGGTGCACTTCCACGCTTCGCCTTTCAATTCGAGATTGGTCAAGTGGCTGCCAACGTGAACATGAGCAAGGCTTTTCTCAAAGTCAATACTATAAGGGTCTCCCCCACTCTTGATCAAATCCTTCTTAACCTTCTCATTAATCGTTTTAGCAATGTCCGAATCAATCTGGTTACTATCGTTAGAAAGCTTTTTCCTAAGTAATTCTTTAGTATTCTTAGGCAAAATAATTTCATATTTGACTTTTGCTGATATAATATCAAAGCACTCATCCTCTCCCCGATTGGTCACAAAGGGTTCGCCACAGTCGTATGCGACCTCGCGGACTAATACGTATGACCAGCGAGGGACGCGTTGACCGATGTGCGCTCGTCCCACACGTTCTCCCCTTTTATAAGTCCTTAGTTGCTGTAGCTTTTTTAGTTTTCGCCGGTTTCCCCCCCTTTTTTCCCAAGGCTTAGAAAAAAATTTTGCCAAAGGATTATAATATAATTTTCCTTCTGCTCTTAGTTTTAGTGTTTTACTTTTTAGTATCGCGAACATTCTCTCTTCATATTTTGGGGACTCGAAAATGCAACCTGGCAAAAGGGTCTCATGAATTTGATTTAGAGCAAGGATTTGCTTAAGTTGAGATTCTGTAGGTTCATCGTCGATTCTTTCACGAGATTTTTTAGTTCCATTTTTTTTTCTTCGACGAGATTGCATTACATTCTGGACTTTTTCACGAGACTGCATTGCATTCTGGACTTTTTCACGAGATTGCATTGCATTCTTTTTTCTTCGACGAGATTTCATTGCATTCTTTTTTCTTCGACGAGATTGCATTGCATTCTTTTTTCTTCGACGAGATTTAATTACATTGTAGACTTTTTCACGAAATTCACCCAAGTGACCAAGTGCCCTTTCTTCGCTTAGACGTGCTTCTTCGCGTAGACGTGCTTCTTCGCGTAGACGTGCTTCTTCGCGTCGACGTGCCTCTTCTTGGCTTTTCTCCTGTTCTTTGCTTTTCGGTGCCTTTTCTTCGCTTTTATCCTTTTCTTCACTTTTCTTCTTTTCTTCACTTTTCTTCTTTTCTTCGCTTTTCTCCTCTTCTTCGCTTTTCTCCTTTTCTTTGCTTTTCTCCTCTTCTTCGGGATCCTCGATTACTTCGAGCAACTTTTTGATTCGTCCACGAGAGGGCCCATTCAACAAAGGATCATACCTTTTTGGTAGGCAGAGGCAGGTTTCGTTGATTTTCTCAATACAAACCCGAGTCCTTTTGTCGAGTATATCTAGAAAAAGAAATCCCGTGTCTAGAGCCTCAATTCTCTTTATAAACTCGTTATTTAAGTTGTTTTGTCTTTGTTTGTTCTTATAAAGCCAATCTTTGTCTAGTTTATCAAAGGAGAGTCTTTCTACTGTGGACGAAGATATCATCCCTTTCGTCAGTTCCTTAAAACTAGAAAAACTAGGAGGATCTGTAAAAGATATTCTTTTTTTTCCATCACTTCGGCATGTATCAAAAAAATATTGTGAAACTTCCTTTCTTACAGCCCCAAAAAAGTGTTGATTGCCTATGTATCGTACTGGACGAGTCCATTGAAACTTATAAAAATCGGACGCTAAAATGTCTTCCACCACTATGGGTTCTTTTTGATCTTTTTCTTCATCCAGATCCGCTCCCCAAGGATGGGGAGGAATTTCTTCTTTGAATAGCACTTTTTTTCGTGCAATCTCCTCTTTGTTTTCCTCTTTCTTTTCCTCTTCCTTTTCCTCTTCCTCGTCCTCCCAGTAAGTGTCAGCTTCTCCGCTTTGTCTGGCTAACCAATTTGGTTTCAGTCGTGGGGCTTGGACGCGTGTCAGTGGATGTGGAAAAATGAATAAAGGTATTCTGCCTAAATAGTAGACACAGGTAACAAATAAGAAAATATTCACGAACCGACCCGTGTTTCTCCTCAAGTTTATTAACAGCAAGTACTGAATTTCGGACACAACCCACCGAAAGGTTCGCATAAGGAATTCAAATTCTTCCCCAAGGCACCTAACAAGGTACTGATAAATCTTCTTTTTGTATTTATTCAATTCTGAGTTAATGTACTTATTCAATTCTGACACACGGTACTGAAAGTATGAAAAACGGACCTGAAATTTTGCCCCAAAATACTTATAAATGTACTTATCCAATGCTGACACAAGTTCCTTCTTAGATCTACTCAAAAGATAGATCCGTATCCAGTCCAAGAATCTTTTCGAGAATAAAAGGAAACAAATGTGACCAATTAACCAACCAACAAAACTACTTGTTACAAATAACATCTTGTTGTTGCATCGAAACATATAAACGTTGACTAATCTGGCTAACGTTGAATTTGGTAAAAGGATCTGGTTGGCTAATTGAAAAATGAAAGTATTTAGGAAAATGAGGAAATTGCTTCTGGTACTGG